TGCTAAGGGGGGCTAAAACTCCAGATATTAGAAATGCCAAAATTGGGATAAGACTTGAGATTATTAGAAATGCCCAAAAAATATCGTATTCGTAAAGCAGAAACATACAAGCACTCCTATGAATGTAGAAAATGAAAATATGGGCGATTCATCAATTTGAATTAGAATTCATTATTCATTGTAAAGTTATCCATAACTATAAATTATTATTATATTATGCAAAAGGAATTTTCATTTTGCTTAAACCGTCTTAGTTTCTTTTGTTTGCTGTAGGACATAACATGTCTTCTTTCAAGATTCATTGACTAGAATCTTTCTGTTCTAGAATTTCTAATTTCTACTATATATAATATAGTAGAAATTAGAAATAGATAGTATAAATAGAATTTATATATAAATATATTATCTATTATCTATAATAATATAAAGTCTAAATTCTAAATAGAATTAGAATTTATTCTATTGATATTATTTATTCTATTGATATTATAGTAGGGCTATACGGACTCGAACCGTAGACCTTCTCGGTAAAACAGATCAAACTTATTATTGTAAAAATGATTCGAACTGTTTCAAAGACCTGACATGCATTTTTTTTTGCATTGGGCTCTTTCATTAACTGATAGAAATCTCAGCCAGTCTACCCTATTTTTTATTAACATGAATATATTGATTAACATGAATTTTTTCATTAAAAAAAAGTATTCATATATTATTATAAATGTAATAATGGATGGCTCCGCGTGCTCTGATTCAGCGTTTTGATTCCGATCCAGGAGCAATACCAAAGTGTTTCAAAGAAGGGTTATCCTGACATAGGTATGCTTTCGGCCTAGATGAACCTAAGTTAAATAAAGTATCTATTGCCCTGCTTAACTTCTTAACTTAAAGCATCCAACAGGAAATATGAGACTTCATACACCTTGAATAGGACGAAAAAAAACGCTTTGAGCTCTTATACTCACAGTGCCTAGCATTGAATAGACTGAGTATTCATCTTATGAATCAATATCTCAAATCAATGATGGTTTCCATTGGGGCCACCTAAATGGACACCAAAATCGTACCGAACACTTTGTCAGGCTTTTTTTTTTTCGCTTTTGTTCCCTAAAAGTAATGGAGTAAGACATCGATTTCGATTGCTCAATAAGATCAATTCTTATCTTATGATTCTATGATGGACTTCTCTAAAAAACATTGGCGCACGTGTAAACGAGGTGCTCTACCTAACTGAGCTATAGCCCTTGCGATACATATTTTATCGGTTAGATAATTTATTGTCAAGACGCATATTCCAGAATCCAATCTTCTACCTCTTTGAGGAGTATTGCTTATAAATAATATTCCATTTATAATTACATTTATCATCCATCAAAGGAAATGCGAGGGGTCCCCTTTACTTTCTCTTTGTCATTTTATTTTTCTTTGTAATGAGAAATAACCTACTTAACTCAGTGGTTAGAGTATTGCTTTCATACGGCGGAAGTCATTGGTTCAAATCCAATAGTAGGTATAATTTCTTAACTTATTAGAGTCCATCGTAGTTTTTAGACTATTCTTTTTATTTTTATTTTCTATCTTTTCCATCCTATTCTATTTATATAATATTGTATTGGACTATTCGAATCCTATTCCGCTTGATTCTATTTGATTCTATTGAAATCCGAGTAATCAATAGAACTTCTTTATTTCTTTATATAGGATAAAGAAGTTCTATTGATTACTCGGACGCAGAACCAACTAGTTATGCCATCTCATTGATAGCCTCTACCCGTGTCCTAGCTCGTCTGAGAGCAAGATTTGCCTCAATTGTTTGCCTCTTTCCTTCAGCTTTTCGCAAGTTAGCTTCTGCTATTTCAAGGGTTTTCCGAGCTTCTTGTGGATCAATATCACTGCTTTTTTCCGCACCATTTACTAAAACAGTGATTGCATTATTTCCTATTCTAGCAAAACCACCCATCAAAGCCATCGTTAACCATTGGTCATTTAAGCGTATTCTCAAAAGACCTATATCTATTGCTGTGGCAATAGGCGCGTGGTTTGGTAATATGCCAATTTGTCCACTATTGGTAGATAAAATGATTTCTTTCACTTCTGAATCCCAAACAATTCGATTGGGGGTTAGTACACAAAGATTTAAGGTCATTTCTTCAATTTGTTCTCCATTTCTAAAGTCGTAGCCTTCACAGTAGCCTCATCAATGTTACCTACCAAATAAAAGGCCTGCTCAGGAAGACCATCTAATTCCCCGGAAAGGATCAATTTAAACCCTCTAATAGTTTCTGCTAGACCTACATATTTCCCCGGAGAACCCGTAAATACCTCTGCTACGAAAAAGGGTTGTGATAAGAAACGCTCTATTTTTCGTGCCCTTGCTACGGTTAAGCGGTCCTCTTCGGACAATTCGTCCAACCCCAGGATAGCTATAATGTCCTGAAGTTCTTTGTAACGTTGTAAAGTTTGCTTCACTCTTTGCGCAGTTTCATAATGTTCCTCACCA